ATTAATATAATAAAATATTCTTTTTTTTTTCAAAATTATGTATCCTTTAACAGATTAAATACGAGTCTCATTCGAATTTGGTTGAAAATGAAAATTGGGCATACCCTCTCTTCGAGCTTGACCAATTACCAATTTATGGAAAAAAAAAATCAAATTCAAGTTTGCATAGGTAGATAAAATGGGTTTTACACTTTTTATTTTGATGTAGTTTTCATGTATAAATGGAGATGTATAAATTATAAATGTAAGACAACAAAAAACTGGGCAGAGATAGAAAAAGAAAGACTTTTTTTTTGCGTTTTTTTGATTTCATCAATTCGATTTCTATATCATAATAGATATAGATCCTAATCTATCCTATAGATTTGAACGGAGATATAAAAAAGAAAGGTACCAATAAATTAAATACAAATTCTTCTTTTTTTTCTGGATAGTGTATGGAATATAAATAAAAAAAGGGCATATAGTTTTTTTGTTCTAGAATAGAAGCATTTTATGCGATTTTCCCATCTCTATTCATTTTTTTTATGCAATTTGTATCGTAGTATATATATAATTATAATTTAGAAAATCTATAGGAATAGATAAATAATGACATCAAAAGACCGATCATTTTGTTTTCAAAATAGATGTCTTTGACATCCAACTATAACACTGAATAACTTTTTTTTGAATGGCAGTTCCAAAAAAACGTACTTCTACATCAAAAAAGCGTATTCGAAAAAATGTTTGGAAAAAGAAAGGATATTGGGCGGCCTTGAAAGCTTTTTCATTAGCCAAATCTCTTTCTACGGGGAATTCAAAAAGTTTTTTTGTACGACAAATAAATTTGGAGTAATCTGAATTGGTTTAACTCGAATAAGATACAAAGGTTTTGCTTTTTTGAATTTTTGAATATCTTTTTTTTTTCATTTCCGGGGGGGGGGATTCTTATTTTCCCCATCGCCCATTTGTTATGTTAGTGTTATAATAATTTGTTATTTTTATAATATTCAATTTATAATAATAAATAATTAAATAATTGAATAATAATTTTTTTTATATTTATACTATAGTGGATCGTGGAGCACATATATATAAGAGCTTTAACTGGGTTGTCGAAACTAATCCATTAAGTTTAAATTTTGTAACTTTATGAATCATTATTTCTCCGAATTACTATATCTCCTTCCCTTGTTTTCAACCCAATTGAGAAAACCCCTTTTCTAATTTAGTGGATATACAAATAATGTATCAATTTGAAGTGATCTAAAGAAATCCTATGTTTGTATAAGAAAATGTAAGAAAATAAATCAAGACATATTTTTAGAATTCGAAATTCGAAATACTTTTTTGAAGTATGGTACAATTATGACAAGAATCGAAACGCTTTTTATATAACGTAACGTGTGCAACCCAATATCTAGTTGGTTTGATAAATCCTTAAAACAAACGCAAAATGCTAACGATTAATACAAAGCTATACAAATTACATAAATCTTTTGAAATCGTTGGATGTGGTGCTGAAATTGTGATCTCTAAAAATCATATTTTTTCATTCATTTTTGCATTCAATTAATAAGCATTTTTTTATAGATTCATAAAAATCATACAAAAGAATGAGAAATGAATCATAAAAAAATGAAAATGATAAAGAACCCTTTTTTGTTTTGTTGAATTTTATCTATGAATTAAAGTTACAACTAGTTAGTTTAGTTACAATAAAGGAGTTCTCTTTTAGGAAAACACAAACTAAAAGATCTCTATTGACGACCTAATTAAATAGAAAGGATAATTAAATAAATAAAATGATACAATAAATACTAAAGATTCCTTTTGAACCCTCAAATTGCTATTTCAACGAGTTTTTCTTTTTCAATTTAAATTAAATGCTTCCTAACAAATTTGACATTTTACATTGAATTGCCCCCTTCACCTTCAATCTCGACGATTGACTAAAAAATGGGTTATTATGATTTCGAGCAAGCCGCTATGGTGAAATCGGTAGACACGCTGCTCTTAGGAAGCAGTGCTAGAGCATCTCGGTTCGAGTCCGAGTGGCGGCATAGTATCTTCTAAAAGAGATAGAATAAGTCCTATAATGAATTTAATTCCTGATTTCCATTCCATAAAATCTAGAAACCCTCGCTTTTTTCATAATTTTTATGATTTTTTCAACTTTAGAGCATATATTAACTCATATATCTTTTTCAGTCGTTTCAATTGTAATTACAATTCATTTTTTAACCTTATTCTTATTAGTAGATGAAGTCGTAGGACTATATGATTCATCAGAAAAGGGCATGATAGTCACCTTTTTCTGTATAACAGGATTATTAGTCACTCGTTGGATTTATTCGGGACATTTCCCATTAAGTGATTTATATGAATCATTAATCTTTCTTTCATGGGGTTTCTCCCTTATTCATATGGTTTCCTATTTTAAATTTAAAAAGCGTAAAAATAATTTAAGCGCAATAACCGCACCAAGTGCTATTTTTACCCAAGGCTTTGCCACTTCGGGTCTTTTAACCAAAATGCATCAATCCGCAATATTAGCACCGGCTCTCCAATCCCAGTGGTTAATGATGCACGTAAGTATGATGGTATTAGGCTATGCAGCTCTTTTATGTGGATCATTATTATCAGTAGCTCTTCTAGTCATTACATTTCGAAAGGCCATAAAGATTATTGGTGAAAACAATAATTTAGTAAATCAGTCATTTTCGTTTGGCAAAATTCAATACATGAATGAAAGAAGCAATGTTTTACTAAACACTTATTTTCTTTCTTCTAAAAATTATTACAGATATCAATTGACTCAACAATTGGATCGTTGGAGTTATCGTATTATTAGTCTCGGGTTTATCTTTTTAACCATAGGAATTCTTTCGGGAGCCGTATGGGCTAATGAGGCGTGGGGATCATATTGGAATTGGGACCCAAAGGAAACCTGGGCGTTTATTACTTGGACCGTATTCGCGATTTATTTCCATACCCGAACAAATACAAATTTGGAAGGTGTAAATTCCGCACTTGTGGCTTCTATGGGATTTCTTATAATTTGGATATGCTATTTTGGGGTCAATCTATTAGGAATAGGTTTACATAGTTATGGTTCATTTACATTAAATTAACATCTAATTGAATTGAATAAAGAGGCTAGGCCTAACAAATACTAACACAGGGCGGCGTATATATTATACATAAGAAAACTTATTGTAAGCTTCAAGAACCTTTTGAATCAAGTAGTGGAGCGATTCAAAAGGTTCTAACAAAAGCCAAAGATGTCTGATTAAAATTCAATTTAATGCTTTTACCTTTTTTACTTAACTTAAACTTAAGAGAAGAAAAAAGACTTCTTTTTTTTTCTTTTTCATTGTACAACGAACAATTTTGAAAACCATAGGATTACTTTTTGATTTTTTTTTATTCATGAAAACTATCTATAAAAATAATTAGATAGAATAGTTTCGACCTTCTCACCCGATAATGAGAGGACAAAATCCGGATAAATACCAATACCTATTACTGGTAGAAAGATAGAGATCGAAACAAATAACTCTCGTGGTCCAGAATCAAAAAAATAAGAACTTGGAGCATTAAATAGCTTGTATCCATAGAACATTTGACGTGACATAGATAATGAATAAATAGGAGTTAATATCATTCCAATTGCCATTACGAAAGTAATTAGTATTTTTGGCATTAAAAAATATTTTTGGCTGGTAATTATTCCAAAAAAGACTATCAATTCTGCAACAAAACCACTCATGCCCGGTAATGCAAGAGAAGCCATGGATAAGATACTGAACATCGTAAATATTTTTGGAATCGAAATGGCCATTCCGCCCATTTCGTCGAGATAAACAAGACGCATTCTATCATAACTCGTTCCTGCCAAGAAAAAAAGTGCAGCACCGATAAAGCCATGAGATATTATTTGTAAAATAGCTCCGTTGAGCCCTGTATCAGTTATCGAACCAATCCCTATAATTATGAAACCCATATGAGATACGGAGGAATAGGCTATTCTTTTTTTTAAATTCCGTTGACCAAGAGATGTTGAAGCTGCATAAATTATTTGCATTGTACCCACTATTATCAACCAGGGAGAAAATATGGAATGCGCATGGGGTAATAATTCCATATTGATCCGAACTAATCCATATGCTCCCATTTTTAATAAAATTCCGGCTAGAAGCATACAAGTACTGTAATGGGCCTCCCCGTGGGTATCCGGTAACCACGTATGTAAGGGTATAATCGGCGATTTGACAGCAAAAGCAATAAGAAATCCAATATAGAATATTATTTCCAGTGCGACAGGATATGATTGATTAGCTAATGTTTCAAAATTTAATGTTGGTTCATTAGAACCGTATAAACCGAGACCCAAAACCCCTATTAATAGAAAAATGGAACCCCCTGCAGTGTACAAAATAAATTTTGTAGCCGAGTACAGACGTTTCTTTCCCCCCCACATGGATAGAAGTAGATAAACGGGAATTAATTCGAACTCCCACATGATGAAAAAAAGTAAAAGGTCTCGAGAAGAAAATGATCCTATTTGACCACTGTACATTGCTAGCATCAGGAAATGAAATAATCGCGAATCTCGAGTAACTGGCCAAGCCGCCAAAGTCGCTAAAGTGGTGATAAATCCCGTCAGTAAAATGGGCCCTATAGAAAGTCCATCTATTCCCAATCTCCAGTAAAAATCAAAAAAATTTATCCATTTATAATCTTCCGCCAGCTGGATTAATGGATCGTCCAATCGGAAATGATAACAAAATGCATAGGTTGTTAGAAGGAGTTCTAAAATGCATATACATATGGTATACCACTTTATTAGCTTATTTCCTCTATGAGGAAGAAAGAAAAGTAAAGAACCTGCAGATATTGGTAAAACTACAATTATTGTTAACCAAGGAAAATAATTCGTGGTAAAGACAAGATACACTTGGACCAGAAAAACCCGTGCTCAGAAAGGTTTTTTTTGAGCACGGGTTTTTTCAGTAAAAAAAATCAAATGGATTCAAAATGTATTCAACTAGGGTTTTCTGGACCGTATCAATAAGCTAGACCCATACTTCGAGTTGTTTCATGCCATAAATAAACTCGAACGCTCAAGAAATCCGTTGGACAAGCGGATTCACATCTCTTACAACCAACACAGTCTTCTGTTCTTGGAGCGGAAGCAATTTGCTTAGCTTTACATCCATCCCAAGGTATCATTTCTAACACATCGGTGGGGCAGGCTCGGACACATTGAGTACACCCAATACATGTATCATAAATTTTTACTGAATGTGACATGGGATCTATAAATTTTTGAACATCATAAAATTTCAATCTAGTAAACTTGTAAATAAATATAGTTAAACACCAGATGAATCAACGATTTACCAGAGATTTTCTAATCAATTTCCTTCGGGATCAACTCATAAGAAAGGACCAAGATACTTTGATTTCTTACGTTTTCGAAAACATGATGTAGATTCCAACATATTGTACATGCTAATTCAAATTGGTGAATCTTATAATTTAATATTATTAATATTACTTATTCAACAAAGTTGATTGATTGATACGCGTTGATTTTCTGTTACGATAAATCGAGGACACAATAGCTGATCCAATAGCTGCTTCAGCGGCTGCAATAGCTATAACAAAAATTGAGAAAATATTTCCTTTTAATTGCCGACTATCAAAAAAATCAGAAAATGTTACAAAATTTATATTAACCGCATTCAGTATAAGTTCAAGACACATAAGGGCCCTAACCATATTTCGACTCGTGATCAATCCATAAATACCGATAGAAAATAAATAGGCACTCAAAACAAGTATATGTTCGAGCATCATTGACCAACTCCTTATCAATTTCGATTCATTATTAATATGAACAATAATTCAACAGATTTGATTGACTAGAATATAACAAAAAAAAAGAATCTATTGGAAATATATCGAATAAACGAATTTCTATTTTATACACGAGCAATATTCAAATAGAATTCAAAGAAAATAGATGCGATAAGACAGAAAAAACGGAAAAGGGTTTAATTTTGATTGCTTGCTATTCCTAGTTAGAAAGATTTATTACTGACGAGCCACAGCAATTGCACCTATCAAAGCAACTAAAAGAATTATTGAAATGAATTCAAATGGAAGAAAAAAATCGGTTGCTAAATGAATTCCAATTTGTTGACTATTACTTATCAAATCTTGTTCTATAATTTGATTTGATCTTATAGTCCAAATAATCCCGTACCATGATGTATCTAATATAGTAGTAATTAGCGAAACAAGAATACTTGTACAAACCAACGAAGTAAGGCCATTCCCAATGGTCCACAGATTAAAATCTTTATAATATTCTGAACCATTCATGAACATCACAGCAAATAGGATTAAAACATTTATGGCTCCCACATAAATAAGGAGCTGGGCAGCAGCTACAAAATGAGAATTTGAGAGAATATAAAATAAGGATATACAAACAAGAACCAATCCCAATGAAAAGGCAGAATAAATTGGATTGGTAAGTAATACCACTCCCAGGCCTCCTAGTATAAGACCCGATCCCAGAAAAACTAAAAGAAAATCGTGTATTGGTCCAGGCAAATCCATTCTGTGTAAAATAAGAGATAAATAAATCGAAATGCTTTTCATGATCTTATTGACCCGACCAGGAATTTCTTTTTATGATACGTTCCTAATTGAATAAAATCCTAATCTATTAGGCGTGAATTGCTCTAAGCACAATTATTGGACAGTTTCGTTTTTGATTCTTTTTTTGTTTGTTCAAAAGGGTATTTTTTTTTTGGAACTATATATTTCGAAATAATTACGGATATATTAATATATTTTCAATTTTCTTCAATAAAAAGGAATCCGAAATTCTTATCAACCAGTTAATTTGTAATTGAATTTTTATTTATTGACCAAAGGCCTAATTCTTTTTTTTAATTCAAACAGTCTTTTAACTTAAACCAAAACGGAACCTTAAAAGAATGAATGGGAAATTTCTCTTTATTTAATAGAACGGGAGGTTTACTTACTGAGTTTTTCTTTGAATTGAATTCCAAATTGTTCGAATTGTATAATCGTCAATTACTGACATTGGTAAACGGCCCAAGGCAATTTGATTATAATTCAATTCGTGACGGTCGTAAGTAGAAAGTTCATATTCTTCAGTCATTGATAAACAATTTGTTGGACAATACTCAACGCAGTTACCACAAAATATACAAATTCCGAAATCAATACTGTAATTAAGCAATCGTTTTTTTCGAATATCCGTTTCAAATTTCCAATCAACAACAGGTAGATCTATAGGGCATACGCGAACACATACTTCACAAGCAATGCATTTATCAAATTCAAAATGGATTCGCCCGCGGAAACGCTCTGATGTGATTAATTTTTCATAAGGATATTGAATAGTTACGGGTAAACGATTTGCGTGGGATAAGGTAATCATGAAACCTTGACCAATGTACCTTGCTGCTCGGACTGTTTGGTGGCCATAATTCATGAACCCAGTTACCATAGGAAACATATCGTGAATATCTATGAATAATTTTATGTTTGTTTCTTTCTCTTGTTTGAACCAAGTCATGAATCTCATATTCTTTTTTTCTTTACAGTGAAAGAAGTTGGAAAGAAGTTGTTAATAATAGATTACCGAGAGAAATGGGTAAAAGAAATTTCCACCCGAGATTTAATAATTGGTCCATTCTTAACCTAGGTAAAGTCCATCGTGTTGCGATAGAAATAAACAAAAACAAATAAGTTTTAGCTAATGTAATAAAGATACCAATTGTCGTTCCAAGGATTCCATTTATTTTATTTATTTCAAATAGCTCAGGGACGAATACGTACGGAATGGAAATATTCCAACCCCCCAAGTAAAGAACTGTTACAAATAACGAAGAAAGTAATAGATTTAGATAGGAAGCAACGTAAAATAAACCAAATTTGATACCTGAATATTCGGTTTGATACCCTGCTACTAATTCTTCCTCGGCTTCTGGTAAATCAAAAGGTAATCTCTCACATTCTGCTAGAGAAGAAATTAGAAAAACGATAAACCCTATTGGCTGACGCCACAAATTCCATCCCCAAAAACCATATTTTGATTGCGCCTCAACTATATCAACTGTACTTGAACTGTTAGATAATTATAGTCCATGATAACATCATAGTTTCCATCGCTAGTCCAAAACCGTACATGAGATTTTCACCTCATACGGCTCCTCGTGGGTCACAAATAAATTTAAGGACCGAATCAGTATTATTTATCTTCGTATGGTTGTGGAATAGATAGAGAAAAAATGGATTGGAAGGTCCAAAATTATACCAATGGAATTCTGTCTGCTATATTCTGAAGAATAAAAAAAAAGTGCTTCTGAATTGATCTCGCCCCGTTCATAATTTCAATTTTTTTTTGTTGAGTAATAATTTTAGCCTTCAATAAAATACTTCTTGTAGAATATCAATAGATATTTCAACCCATTGTTTTCTATTACGAAAAAAATGAAACATTACATTAGCTCATAAATCATGACACGGATTAGATCTCTCTATATCTATGAAAGAAAGACTAAAAAAAAAGATTTCTTTTTTATTCTTTATTGTTTCTTTTTCGTTCCTATTCTGCTTTCGGATCTGATAAAACCACGAATGGGGGCTTAAACTAAAAAATAGTAAAGGATTATTTCGTTCCTGATAGTCATTACTTTAATCGGCGGATAGGAGGATACTCTGGACCGGAATCGTGGGGAGTACTGCCTAGTCATTTCTACGAATTTAAAGCCCCAATTAGTATTCTTTTTATGTTATCCAGAAGTCTCTTTTTATATAATTTACATAATCTCCATTACCAATCCTTTATGTATTTTGGTGTTCCTAACCATCCACTCGTTTTTTGTTCAATCCCCCGTTTGTTTAGCAATACATGTATGGGAATCCATACAAAGGATAGCGAAAACTCTATACGGTTGATCTTTTGAGCCCGCTTCAAGCTGGATTGACTAATCAACCCGTCTTGGGGTAAAGACTTCTTCCGCTTACGTTTTCTTCCACTTAACTCTTGTACATAGGAAATGAGATTCCATTTTTTTGTTTAATTTACTGCGAATTTATAAGCTGCTTTCTTTCACTCATATATAACTATCTAATTTAGTTTATCAACCTGAACTGAAGGATAAGGATAATAAAAAACGAAGATATCTATTCAATCCATTCAACTTATTGAAAGGAATAGGGAAAATAAAAGTTTCTATTTCAACGAATCGCACGTAGAGATATTGATAAAACACATAGAGTTAATGGTATTTCATAACTAATCGATTGAGCAGCAGCTCGCAGACCACCTAAAAAAGAATATTTATTATTTGATCCGTATCCTGACATAAGAAGTCCAACGGGAGCAATACTTGAAATGGCAATCCATAAAAAAATACCGATATTAAGATCGGCTAAAATAAGGCGAGAGCTAAAAGGAATTACTGAAAAACTTAGTAAAATTGATATGACTGCTATAGCCGGTCCAATACTAAATAAACGAGTATTGCCTCTAGATGGAAGAATATTCTCTTTGAAAAGCAGTTTTGTTCCATCTGCTAGAGCTTGAAGAATTCCCAAAGGACCGGCGTATTCAGGCCCAATACGTTGTTGTATTCCTGCAGATATTTCTCTTTCTAACCATACAATTACTAGTACACCTATTGTGATTCCCAATACAAGAGTCAAAATAGGAACCAACATCCATATTATCCCATAGACCTCTTTTAAAGATTCCAATGTGTAAAAGGAATTGATATCTTCTACTTCTGTCGTATAAATTATCATTTCAACGATCCACTTCTCCCATAATGATATCTATGCTACCTAGTATCGTCATAATATCAGCCAATTTCATTCTTTTAACTAACTGAGGAAGAATTTGCAAATTGATAAAACCCGGCGGGCGAATTTTCCATCTCCAAGGAAAACCGCTTTGATCCCCTATCAGAAAAATTCCTAATTCTCCCTTTGGGGCTTCCATTCTCACATAAAGTTCTTGCCTCGGTAATTCAAATGTGGGAGAAGGTTTTTTACTAATGAATCGATATTCAAAATCATTCCATTCTGGATCCCTTTCTCGATCAAAGCATCGGATTTCTAAATTCTCATAGGGCCCCCCCGGAATTCCTTCCAGGGCCTGTTGAATTATTTTTATAGATTCCGTCATTTCACTGATTCGGACTAAATAACGAGCTAATGAATCTCCTTCTTTTTGCCACTGGATTTCCCAATCAAATTCGTCGTAACACTCATAATGATCAACTTTCCGAAGATCCCATTTGATTCCAGATGCTCGTAGCATTGGGCCGGATAAACCCCAATTTATTGCTTCTTCTCCACCAATAACGCCTATCCCTTCAACTCGTTCTAAAAAAATAGGATTTCGCGTAATAAGTTTTTGATATTCAACAATTCCTGTTAAAAAATAATCACAGAAATCCAAACATTTATCTATCCAGCCGTAAGGTAGATCGGCCGCCACTCCTCCGATACGAAAATAATTATGCATCATTCTCATACCGGTGGCAGCTTCGAATAGATCATATACTAATTCTCTTTCTCTGAAAATATAGAAAAAGGGGGTTTGTGCGCCAATATCTGCCATAAAAGGTCCAAGCCATAATAGATGAGAAGCTATACGACTCAACTCCAACATAATTACTCTGATATAGCTGGCCCTTTTAGGGACTTGAATATTCCCCAATTGTTCTGGTCCATTTACGGTTATTGCTTCCGTGAACATAGTGGCTAAATAATCCCAACGCGTTACATAAGGTAAATATTGTATAATTGTTCGGTTTTCCGCAATTTTTTCCATTCCTCTGTGTAAATAACCTAATATTGGTTCACAGTCAACAACATCTTCACCATCTAGAGTAACGATGAGACGAAGAACACCATGCATTGATGGGTGGTGAGGCCCCATATTGACTATCATAAGGTCTTTTTCTGTGGCTGATAGATTCATAAGTTTTTCCTCGATTCATTCTTACATGAATTGTTAAAAACGAAAACAAGTACATCAAAATGAAAATCTAATAAATCGACTAATTCAAAATTTGGAAATTAACGATTTTTTGATTCCCGAATATCCAACTCACCAATTAATTCTTTATAACGTATTTTATTTGTCTTTGATAAATAAGACAGCAGTCGTTGACGTTTTCCTAGAATTTTACGTAGACCTCTTTGAGATAAATAGTCTTTTTTGTGCAATTCCAAATGTGAAGTAAGTCTTCGTATCTTATTGGTGAAACTAACTATTTGAAATTCAACAGACCCCCTGTTTTCTTCTTTTTTTTCTTGAAAAATAACTGAGATGAATGAATTTTTTACCATAAAACCAAAGAATTTCCCCCTTTTTTTGAATGTGAATTTTACTGATCAGTAATAATAATACCAGTCATTTTGATATACACGATGATTTTAAGTTCGTTATGAACTTTCCAATTTTTTCAAATAAAATTAATCAATCCGGGTTTCAATTTGATTCGTATAGGGATACAAAAGAGTGAGAGATTTCTACAAAAGAGAAAATTTGAGAGTTCAAATAAGAGGATTTTGTTGATTCATTTGTCGATCTAATTGATATGTATGTCATTAAATTAGTATCGTGTATCAGAATAAAATGTAAGACAATCCTTGTGCCCATCTATTTGTTTTCATATACCCGGCACGATACATAAGGGGAAAATGTACCATTAACGAATTTTCAAACGCGGATACATATGGATCCTTACCATACTGAAACGACTGCCGTTATTAGTATTAAACCAATATCGATTCATACAAGCTAAATCTTCTAATCGATAATTGGGCCAAAGAAAGAACTTTAATTTAATTAGTTTCTTTTTAGCACTATCAAGATGTTTGTTTTTAGTCAAAACTTGACCACAGTTTTTTACAGTATTTTTAAATACTGGATTTCTATGCATACCATTTTTATCCCTTGAATTGAAAGAAATTCGAATTCGCAATTCTCGCCGGTGGTTAGGGGATAAAATATTTTCAGGAACAAACAAATCATAATGATTTTTGTCTTTATTTTCAGTCATTTTTTGATGTCTTGCAATAAATTCATCAAAATTCTTTTTATCAATATAGTTTTTTTCTTGGTATCTTTGATTAATTTGGTGTTTATTTTTATGAACCAACGAAATACTTATAGTTTGATATAGAATAAATTGTCCATCATTTTTTACCGACAGACGAACTGGATCAATAATCAATATTCCTTTTTTCATTAATTCTCTAAGAGTTAAATCCTTCTGAATCAGCAAAATATCCAGATTCATTTCTCCCCGTTGAATAGAGGATATAACAATTTCGTTTGGATTTATCAGTCTAAGCAGGAGGCAATATACTTTGATATTATTGATTATTCTTTGATTTAAAGAATCATCCCATCTCAATTGAAAACGCAAATACCTTTTTAGGAAGAAATCAAGCTCTGCTTCCGTGTTGCTCTTGTATTGCTTTTTCTTTCTACGTTTTTTTTTGTCTGATTTATCATAATCTTCTTCAACATCTTTTTCTTGGTTTGAGAGAACAGATTTCAAATTTCCTTGTTTTTGTGCATCTGATACAAGACCCCCTTCACCTATGGGTTCTTTTTGTTCTTGATTTCGATTCTCTAATCCAATAATTTTTTTTTCATTTGGTGCTAGAAGGGAGTCCCTTTTTTTATTTTCAATAATATTTTTATTAATGTTCCTATTTCCATTAAAATTTAAAAGAAGTAATTTTATTGGTATGATCCATGGTTTAACCTTATATGCATTATATAGCAGCACAAATTCTGGGAAGAACCAAAGTTCTAGATTCGGTATAGGACGACTTAGTATTTCTTCATTCAGTCCCATCCAATCAAAAGGGCTTCCTTTTTTATTGGACGGGTTGCTTTCTTGATCTTGATAAATTGTGAAATAAAAAAGGTCCATTTTATCAATTATTTGATAATTATTAACCACAGCCTTAATATTTTTGTTACTCTTGGTACTGGTATCAACCCAGGACTCAATATCGACCTTATTGCTAAGACAAAAACGAAGAATTCTCCAATTAAAAAACTTTCTGTGCGAAAAATTCCCCATAGCATCTAGGATATCGCCTTCCCCTAGATAATTATGGATAGGGATATCCCTCAGTGTATCAAAAAATTTTCGTTTATCCATGTTGTAATGATAAGAACTCTCTTCCCTCTTATTTACTTGGAATGGTGATCCATAAGCATACGGGTCCCTCTTATCTTGATAATTAATAGATTTATATGATAAAAAATCATATCCATAATGTTTTTTAAAATTTGATTTTTTATATTTTTGTTCTTGATTCAGTTTATATTCTTGATTCGGTAATGAGTTCGCTTGAAAATCATTTTTTTTTTCGTAATGAATTAATCTTTCTTTTTCATCTGAATCCCATTTTGTTAAATCCTTATTTTGAGCCAGATAGTGTTGATTGACTCTATTTCGCCATTGTCCTGGTACTAATTTAAGCCATTTACTCTGAAATAAATCGTATTGATAACGACTCCTTAACCAGTTTTTCCATTCATTCATTCCAGAATGCCAAACGATTTTATGTCTTAACCCATAATGATGTCTTAATCTGGAATGAGATACTCCCTGTTCTTCAAAATAATCTTTTATTTCATTTTTAAGAAAAAGAGATGTTCCATGATATTGAAGGATAGGTTTTAATTTATAAAAACTAATAACTTGTGATAATTTGTAAAATACATATGCTTGTGAGAGGGAGGATAAGTCACAAAAAGCTTTTTCATTTTTATTTCTAATACTAACATTAGAAAGTGAAGAAAGTGAGGTTTTTATAGTTGAAATAAAATGAGTTGTATTTTTAGTTGTTTTATTAATTCTTTCTTGATTTGCTTCATTATTGTGAATGAATTTCTCAATCATTTTTTTTGTTGATTCAAGAAAAAGTTGGGTATTGGTTCTTGGAATATTAATGATATATAGAAGAATATCTATGTATATCTTTTCAATGAAAAATTTTATAAAAAAATAGAATTTCCGGATTAATCGAATATTTCTTCTTTTTACTATTTGCCAAAATTTTGTTGATGATTCTAATATTTTATCCTGATAACTTATTTTGTTAGAACTACTATTTATTTCTTGAGTTAGAAATTCGTTTTTCTTGTCTTTTATAATTAGAATTTTTTGTATTTGATTTTTGATTGTGTTTGTTCTCTTAGTCAGATCTTTTATTTTTTTTTCTGTTAATGAATAATTTGTCCACGCCATAGATTGAATTTGACGGGATGATTTGTGAATCATCTTATTACTGATTATCGAATCTTTTTTAGTTTCGCCCAATTCATATATTTCTCTCAACCCCAAAAATGGAATTGGATTTATTTTTGAAAGTTCTTTTATTATTCCCTTTAGAAATAGAATGCTTTGAGTGATCCATTTTTTTGTTTCTTTTGAGCCTTTTCGAAACAATTTTATTTTTTCTTTTAAAATTGTTAAAGCTATAAAACATTTCGTTTTCAATTTTTTTATTTTTTTTTTTAGTTCTTTAAAAATAGGCTCAAAAAACGAACGCCGTTTTCGAGGAGAACCGAAAGGTAGTTCAGTTTCCATTCCCCAAACTGTTAAAAAGCAAAAATCATTCTTTTGACCTTTCTTTTTTTTCATTGGATCTTTATGAGAGGGTTGTAGTTTAAATCTGTGCCAAGGTTTCAGGCAAAAAGGAAATAGGATCTTTATCTGAATACCGTCTGTTAACCAGTTTTTTGGAAATTCTGTTTCGGATAATTGAACACCATTATAAGTGCATTTAACATGCATTTCTCGATTCCAATCCTTTAAATCCTCGGACCACTCAGGAAATTGAAATAATAACATACGGGCAATGTTTTTAGCTATTATCAGTGAAGGTAATATAATATATTTTCTAAGAATTGATTGGGTTATT